GTAACATTTCCATTTATTCATAAAAAGAGACGTCCCCTTTGAAGCCAAAATGGATTTTCTTTGATACCTAACATAATGCATGCAAGATTCCTTCACCAACCATGGGTTCGTCTGAAAATAGTTAACCTTAACAAAGACGTTCACAAGACGTTCTATTTTTACATAGAAATAGATTCGTTCAAGAAGAACTTCACAAGATGTTGATCGTAAATGAGAAGATTGGTTACGTAGAAAGACGAAAATGGATTCGTATTCACATACATAAGAATTATATAAGAATAAGAATAATCTGCGATTTTTTTTTGAAAAAGAGGAACTGACCCTCTTTGGATTAATAAAACTATTCCAATTACAATGCTCGTTGAGAAAGAATCGTAATAAATGCAAAGAATAGGCATCTTTTACCCAATAGCGAAGAATTTGAACCAAGATTTCCACATGGACAGGATGGGGGATGAATATATCTAACACAAAAGTGAAATGTGAAAAATTGTCCTCTAAAAAGGGAAATATTGAATGAATTGATCGTAAATTCTGAGATTTTACTATCTTTTTCTTTTTGACTTCTAGAGAAAATATTAATCGTAGAGAAAATGGAATTTCCACAACAAATCCCAACCCCTCTGATATGATTTGAGAATACAAATTATTGTTGCGTCCCAAAAAGGAATTTTGATTAGAATCATTAGGAGAAATAATTAAATAACTCTGTTGATACATTCGAGTAATTAACCGTTTCACAATCAGTAAACTGAATTTATTGTCATAACCCGGATTTGCCGAAAAGATGGATCTATTGAAACCATGATCATGAGCAAATGCATAAATATACTCCTGAAAGATAAGTGGATATAGGAAGTCATGTTGTTGAAATCTCTCTAACTGTAAATATCTTTTGATTTCCTCCATTTGAATTTCAATTTGAGCCAAAGGGTAGCAAATTTTGAGGGTTAACAAATAAGACATAGTGCAATACAGTCAAAACAGGGTATTCTAGTAAGAATAGATACCCCGGAGACAAGTAAACTTATCAACAGATTCTCTACCCTCTCTTTTTTCCATTTCATTTAATTCGTCTATGTTATAGGATAACAAGATGGTTAGAAATCCTTTATCTTTTAAACCTAATTGCTCTTTTGATTTCGGAAAAAACTTTCTTTATCAATATACTTCTTCTTTTACACACACCTCGATTCCATAATAAGAATATAAATAGTTAGGATTCATTAAAAAAATATAGAATCCCCTCATGGGGAGAAGTCCTTCCCGTATCAGGTACTAATCTATTTTTAACGTCTAATTAGATCGGGAACTTATTCAAAGTTAGAACATAAGCTGGTTCCTTTTTCTTTCTGATAATTAATTGAAGCCATAAGGCCCTATCCATTTATTCATTCGACCAAACTCGTTCCGTTCCAAGAATTCGAACAAGGTTTTGTACCAATCCGATAAAAATGAAATATCCTCAGAACTCTCCATTGATACGACATGCTTTTTTTTCCATTCATTCCCTTTCAGGATCAGTCGGGGTCTTCCAAACTTTACCAATGGTATGGACGAATTCTTCACTTCATCCAAATGTGTAAAAGATTCTAGCCGCACTTAAAAGCCGAGTACTCTACCGTTGAGTTAGCAACCCGAAGAAAATATAGATTAAACATAATCTCAACAAAGGGTATATAGATACAATCAAAATCAATGAAATGCAATTTCAATAAAATAAAAAGAAAAGAGATTATATGGGCTAATCAAATCATTGAGCTAACAAAACATATTTTCTAATGGATTCGAAACATAAAAATGAATTGATTAGATCAACATACAAGAAATTCTCAGATAAAAGAAAAACAGAATTACCAAATGAGTTTAAAGTAAAAAAACCTATGGACAGAAACAAATAAACCCACTTCACTTATCACCATGAATTATATTTGTTCGATACACTGTTGTCAATATTCTCAATTTTGAGAAAAGAATATAGTGGAAAAAAACAAAAGAGATAGCTATTAAAATCTTTTTTGAAATTCAAATAACTTCAATGCAATAATATTCAAAATTGTCTTGGATTGGCACTACATACCTAATCCACAGAGATACAAAAAGTAGAAATGGAATAATAATAATAAATTAAGGAAGAATTAAAAAAATACGGATTTTTTAGTCCATACTGTATTTCATCAATCTAAGTGGAATAAGCAGGCTTGATTCCTTATTGGTTAGTCAAATTGTAATGAAAATCACACAATTGAAGGAAATGCCCGAATTTTTTGATTTTTTAATCAATAAACTAACGTTTTGTCGTTCTAGACCACCACCATTGGATTCGACGGAAGGAATGAAAAATAGATACGAATCGAGCAGGAAGGGGGGGATCAAAAAAACTAGTAAAGAAAAATTAGACAAAGTTATATATAAGTCGCTACCCCCCCTTGGTATTTCTTTAAATTTAATTGAATTTTGTTTAATTAGACGTAAGTTCTTTAAAAACTTCTGCTTTCTTTAAAAGATTCTGAACAGTTCCTGTAGGTTGAGCACCCCTTTCAAGGAAGTATAGAATAGCAGGAACATTTAAATAAGTTTGATTCTTCATTGGATCATAAAACCCCACTTTTCTAAGATCTTTTCCTTCTCTTCGGGATCGAACATCAATTGCAACGATTCGATAGACGGCTCATTGGGATAGATATAGATGAACAATACCCCCCCTAGAACCGTATAGGAAGTTTTATCCTCGTACGGCTCGAGAAAAAATGATTTGATTGGAATCAACCTAGAAAATCAATTAGACTTTAATTTCATTCGTTTTTTGGCCTTCCTGAAAATTTTAAAGAAACCATTCGTACTCATAACTCAAGTTGAATAACTCTCAAATATCTCAAAAGGAAATTCTTCTCTTTAGTCAATACTCAATTTCATTTATTGAGTTGTCTTTACCCGCTTTTTTGTCTCGTTTAAAATTAGATTTGGATGATCCAGTTATTGAGACTATCGAGACAATTAAAATGGGTTTACTTGTTCTTGGATCCTTTAATCTTTATTTTAAATCATTGGGTTTAGACATTACTTCGGTGCTTCTTAATACTTTCAAAATGGCAGCAACATACCCTTTGATTTGAATTGGAAATATTTGAAATTTGATTTATTTCTATCAAAGAATCCGATGGACAGTTGATTCCCGCGTAATACACTTTGAATCGAAAAAGTTTGATCAATTACAACAAGTTTCCAATTTTAAAACAAAACTTGTTTAAATTGGATTGGATCCTTTTTATATCTATATTATATCTATATTATTATTATATATAGAAGATACGTTTACGAAGTTGTTCCAATTGATTGATTGGCATTAACCCTAGATCCTTGCCCCCCAGAAAGGAATTAATCCTTTCGACTCGAGCTCCATCGTAGACAATTTACAACCCAACAAAAAAACAAAGGATTCGGGTGTAACAGAACAAACAATGTCGAGACAAGAGCATCTTCATTCCTCGATAAATCGAAAATAAGATGGTGGGTCTAAAAATCCACAACGGATCGTGTCCTTCAAGTCGCACGTTGCTTTCTACCACATCGTTTCAAACGAAGTTTTACCATCACATTCCTCTAATTTGGAACCAGTATGGAATTGATTCAATTATGGAATCATGAATAGTCATTGGTTCAGTTGTACATAAACATCGTAATCTAGACTTTTGATATTCTTATTTTAAAATAAGAATATGATGTGATATCTATATGTGGAACGATTTTTATGAAAAAGTATTAGCAAGACAAGATCTTTAACATCCATAAATATATTTTAACATACATAAAAAGTATCTATATAATACAAAATAATAGAAAGTAGAAAGAAGATATATATATAACTATATATAAACGAATAATTTATTGACTCTGCATCTTCAAGTGACTAATATAGGATAGATTATGCTATTTCCTACTTTTTCAATACCAAAGATTCAACTGACAAGAAATCATTAATAAAGTATTTATAAAAAAATATCTATAATTGAAAAAGTTTCCTATTTAGAAATACTATCTTCTTTGAAGGAAATTCGCGAATAAACAGCATGTTTAATCCGATAAGTCTTTCCTTGACTCATCACTGATTAAAAATAGATAAATAGATCAAAGATAAAGAAGAAATAATCCAATTTTTTTTTCGCAAGTGGATCAAAAAATGATATTAAGTAAAGATTTGAATCTTTATTCTTTTCATCTGATTACGAAAACAAAAATATAAAAATTATTTGCATTGAAATAGAACGATACATACATACCATATAAGCTAAATATTTCCTCATTTTAGATGTTTATATTTATTTTGTTTAACATAGGGATAGGGTTGAGTAATATTTCAATAATCAAATCTTGTCATAAAGTGAATAAAAGGAATAGGATAAATCATCCCTGCCTCAATCGTTCCATAGATTTCCAATTTTTCATTAGAGTCAACCGCAAAATACCTAAAAAAATGAAATAGAAAAAAATACATTGGCTCCATAACATAAAAAATTATGTTCTAAAACATATGTTATGGAACTTGATTATTTGTTAATGAGATTCGAACAGATTATTAAATTAATACTGATTTACTCCTGACCACTCCATTATCTATAGCAATAATAGGAATACTATAGCAATAGCATAAAAATCCTTTGGGACGAAAGGATTCGAACCTCCGAATAGCGGGACCAAAACCCGTTGCCTTACCACTTGGCCACGCCCCATTTCAATTTATAATCTAAACTAAGAAACAATAAAATTAGTATTGGTTGTTTGTCAACTCCAGCCCAAATATCTATATCTATAGAATAAACGGGTAGTAGGATGTTGATACATATAGATATAGAATTCAACTAAATTTATTGATCATTACATAGAATTCAATTAAGATATTGTATGAAAGTATGATTTCTTCTATTCTCCTTTAAGTTGAGAATTGGAGGATTTTGTGATTGGGTGGCTTCAAAAAGAAGAAGGATTTTTTGTCTACCGTA